ATTCAACGAAAAATGGAAATAGGAGGATTCTCTATAGGGATATGTACATAAGAGAGAGATTCGGTTTGGTATCTGAGTAACAATTTCTGGTCTGGGGTTTACATATACACATATATGTTGTTATAATTGAAATGCAAAAGGATTTATTATTGAAAAAAAAAAATGAATACTGATTAGTCATAATAATCAATTTTATTTTCTTTTGCCATTCAATGAAACAAAATTTCATTGGAGAGAAAAATTGAAGAACTTTTCACTAATTCAAAGTAAATTGTTAATGGTTCCAATTTGCCCTGAATTTTTCAGTCTGTGACCAGAAATCCATTTTTTCTACTCCCCTTAGAATTAGAAAGGATAGGGGATGCTTTTAATTTAAGCGATGTATATTTTGAGATACAATCAATCCAAGAGAATAATATAAACTAGATCCAATAAAAATAGGAATTTCTTTTTAATTAAAAAAGTACAACGGGATTCAAGATAAAAAAAAAACAAAAAAAGAGTTAGTAATAGAATATGTATAATATTTTTCTCCATTTTGGATCGAATTTGGCGGCATGGCCAAGTGGTAAGGCGGGGGACTGCAAATCCTTTATCCCCAGTTCAAATCCGGGTGTCGCCTGAGCAACAAAAGATTTTGGACTTCTTTCTTATCCTGCCGATCTAATTCGACGAATTCTTGCGGAGCAAGAAGCAGAGGCAAAGGACTAAGTAGGCGTTTCGATACTTTATTTTTATAAGCCATAGCATAGGTTTTATAAAAGACTGTAATTTTTTTTCTAAAAACCTGGGCGTAACCCAAACAGGTATCAATAGGGATGAAGCAATTCTCACTTATTATCGGTTCGGGCCAATCATTTGATTTTTCAATTGAATCAAATAAATGGTGAGGGTCAATTCCGGGATTCAGAACTAAGGTCGGAAATCTCGGTATCCAAAGGTTACTCCGTTTTTGCTACTAGAATTGAAGAAGAGATTATATGAAAGACTATCAAGTCGCCCTTATTAAATTAAATTTAAGTAGTGTCTCGCGACTCCGTCTGGTATCAAAAGAGTAAAGAAAAAAAAGAATGTATTAATAGTGGTGGGTTCTCCTGATTCTTTCACAGAAAGAAAGACAGTAAGCTTAGATCAAATAGGAAATAGAAGTATCTAATAGATAGTTATCTATCTTGATGGTATATTTTTATGTTTTTTGCTTAGTAAATAAAGGTATCAAAACAAATAATAGGTCTTACTATTCTTATATGCTCCATTAGAACCATTCCTTTGATATTTCCAAGGAAAAGGCGTGTGTATCATCATATTTGTACTTAAAGCTTCCTGATTTTCGTTTTACAGAAACCTTAAAATAGAGAAACTTGTTACGAGTGTATTTATTTAATTGGTTCATCAATAGTCTTAAGTCATAATCCCATTTTGACTCTGCGCCATTGATTCCACTATGATTATTAATTAATAATAATAGAATAATTCCTTCATAGAAATAGGGGACATAATTCACATGGATATAGTAAGTCTTGCTTGGGCTGCTTTAATGGTAGTCTTTACATTTTCCCTTTCACTTGTAGTATGGGGAAGGAGTGGACTTTAGAGCTGGGGGCACTGCTAATTGCTCAATCGAACTGTATTAATTCTTTATTGATTATTTTGCGAAGCCTTAAAAATGTCTTCAAAATTGTACTGGAATACAGTAATGAATGATTACCATAATTGTATTTCGAAACTCAAATCTACGCATGATAGGAGATTTTGTCCAACCTAATTTTTCTCCATTTTGGTGAATCAGCTCTTATCAGAATTATAGATATTACAATAAGAAAAACTAATACCTATTTTTTTTCTTTACTTTTAGCTTTCTAAAAGAAAGTCGTTCCCCTATTACGACAATACATATTTTATTTCTATTGGAAACGAGGTGATTAGTGATTGTCCAAAGAGGTCCTAGACATAATAAAATTAGATCTTTCTTACGTTGAGCGACCCACATATCACACATTTAACATTTGTTTTAGACTCCTAGAAAATTTTTTATGCTTTTTTTGACTCATCTCATGTTTAAGCATGAAAAATAGGCAGGGTCTGCTCTACTTCTTTTAGAAATCCGAAGAAGTTACTGTATAACTTAACTCTGTGGATCATCCGTTAATTGTTCAATCAATGACTTCTTTCTTAAGATGGGAAATAAAACTAAAAGAAATAGAATTAGAGTACTACTATCTATATGTACATCTAATATATGTACATATATATTGTAATTTAATACTAAAAAATAGTATACAATACTAGCTGGTGTGGTAGAAAGAACTATATATCTAGATATATAGTTCTTTCTACCACACCAGATGAAATACTTAATAAGATACTTTTGATTCCAGCCCAATCATTTCATTTAAGACTTAGAGTTTGAATCCCTTCTTTCGTTTCTTGAATGATTGATAAGAACTAAGAATTCAAGTTTCATTCAAATTAATCATTTTGGCTGACCGTTTTTACATAGATGATAAGTAAAAAAGCCGTAGGAACTAGAATGAACAGCGCAGTAGCAATAAGTGCGAGAATATTGACTTCCATAATATAATCTTCCTTTTTTTGTTTCGCAATAACTCGGGATCTAATCCCATAGAGATAATAAATTTGACTCCTGTAAATTCAATGGGATGAATTACATCCTAATGATACTGAATCAGATCAATATTATGAATAACAATTTCTGATCTATCAAACCAATTCATCGTCGAGAATCGAATAGTATAACATGGAAAGATCTTTTATCCATACTAAATCAAAAATACCATTTTTGATTGGACCGGAAATACACATCATTGTATTTTCATTCCCTTTTTCACCTTTTCTTTTCTATAACCTATTATCTTCCTTATACAACTTTCCTACTTATACATAGAATTATGTAAATAAAATTATGAGGTATCATATGACTGGTATTCTCTGAGTCATACACAGATCCAAACAGTATAAGTGAGATGGAAAAAGAAAGGATTAAGTATAAAAAAAAGAATAGTCGAACAAATGAAATTTAATTTACTAAGAAGAAGAAAGGGGCGCTGCTTGGTTGGCCTTTTCTTTTATTTTATTAGTATCCTCTTTATTGGATTGGGATTGGAACGTATACATGAAAAATTCAGTATGCAATTAAAATGAGAATGAAATAGATTGTTTTCAATTAGTATTAATAATTGAGGATACACAAAAAAAGTTGAAATTAGAAAGAATGTGCTTTAACCTGAAACCGGGTAATTAAATTATATTAAGTTCATTGTGTATTGTACAATAAACGAAGACAATATGTGTCTGTACTGCCCATATTTTATGGGCACTCCATTCCATTTCGTCAATCAAAAACAAGCGAAAAAGAAAGTGAGTATGGTATCTCTTAAACTTAAAATACTGAATATAGCAATATTACCGATTGTACCAATCCACATATGTCTCCCCTTATCCATTAGTACTAGGGAAAGAAATGGAAATTCCCGTATTTGTCTGATGATAAATGCGAAACAAAAGAAAAAAAAATCCCCCGCCCCGCACTGGGGATTCCATTTTTCTCCCCGTCTTCCCTTTCGCGAAAAATAGAGAAAGGCATTGAGAAATTCATCGGATCCTAGTTCGGGACTGACGGGGCTCGAACCCGCAGCTTCCGCCTTGACAGGGCGGTGCTCTGACCAATTGAACTACAATCCCAGCGAGGTGTATAGCATATATATTTTTCTTGTTTCATAAGTAAGAACATTCTACTTGTCATGTTGTAACGTAACAGATACACGAATGATATAGTGATATCATATCTACATAAACACGGACTTTAGTGAGAGTGATGCAGATTATTAGTAAGGAGTTATTTTTTATTTTATTGGTAAAATAAAAATAGAAAATCAATCTTTCAATGAGATGAGAAAAAAAATAGATAGATAGAGTAAAAAAATAGACCCTTTTTCTTTATTTCTACATTTCTACGTATACCGATCAGGCATTTCTTTTTCTTTTCTGTAGGACAAATTGGTTATATTATACTCATAGAGCGGTGAATTTTTGGGCCGAGCTGGATTTGAACCAGCGTAGACGTGTCGCCAACGAATTTACAGTCCGTCCCCATTAACCGCTCGGGCATCGACCCAGGAAGAATTCATTCTAGGCTTATTGATAATCTATGATCAACTTCCTTTCGTAGTACCCTACCCCCAGGGGAAGTCGAATCCCCGTTTCCTCCTTGAAAGAGAGGTGTCCTAACCACTAGACGATGGGGGCATATCCGCCCGACCGTCATCATACTATGATGATAGTATGAACAGTTTTTTGGAATTGTCAATATAATCTAATGGTATCGTTAGATCCGAAGAGTCTTTCTATGTTATGATTCTATCAAATTAGAACATTTTTTTTTTGATGCTTCATGAATGAAGCATCCCATACTATTCGATATAACGAAAGGAAGTCTAGGATTCCTTCAGTTCAGGCAATGATTGGCCCGAAAGAAAAGGGGTATGGGGGGTAAAACCTCATTGAATTTCTTCAATTTCCACTCATTGCTTCCTTTCTCGTTCAAATAAAATATGATATATCTATCACTATCTCATACTAAGCCAGAAAATTCAAAAACGAGAAAAATTTGACCCACTTTTTTCTTCTATTATGAGTCTACTGCATATATACATATATGTAGTAGACTCATAATAGAACATGGCTAATTCATGAATTGAATAGGGCCCTTTTAACTCAGTGGTAGAGTAACACCATGGTAAGGCGTAAGTCATCGGTTCAAATCCGATAAAGGGCTTTTTCATGAAACTCAAGTCTTAGTTTTCGTTCTTCGGCGGAGAATACAGATATTGTTGATATTAAAAAAAAAAAAGAAAAAGGCAACCACCATTATAACGAGTTCTTATTATTATGAGTTATAGTTAAAAAGTTGAACATTTAATCATTATCATAATGACTAATTGAACTTATTGAGGGGATTCTACCCTGTAGTGACATAGTAG